TATCGACGTTCCAGAATTCGAGCAATGAAATTCTATCTGTTATAATACTAAAAATCAAAAAGTACTTCGGAATTGATCTCAGCCTTTAATAATGTCAATTTGTATTTCTTGAGTAATAACTTAAATCCTTCAATAAAATACTCTTTGTAAAATTCCTTGTTAAAAAAAATACCAATAGATATTTCAACCTATCGTTTTCGATTACGAGAATTGAATTATGACACGAATTCTATCTCTATGAATATCGATATAGGAGAAAAGAATAAAAAAAGATTGATTTTTCTATTGTAATTCCATTCTTTTTTTTTTTTTCGTTCTTATTCTTCTTTCTGAAAAAACGAAACGACAAGGGGGTTAAAAAAAAAAAAAGGAAAGGATTATTTCGTTCCGGATAGTCAGTTCTTTAATTGTTGGGTAGGAGCATACTCTGGATTGGAATCATGGGGAGCACTGCCTGATCATTTCTACGAACTTAAAGCCCCGATTAATATACTTTTTTTTTTCGAAATAGCTTTTTCGATAATTTGAAAAATCTCTATTACTAATCCTTTGTGTATTTTCGTGTTCCTAATCATCCATTCATTTTTGCTCAATCACCTGTTAGCATTAGGGTAATACCTATGGCGAATACCTATAAATGATAGTGAAAACGCCATAAAGTTGATCTTTTGAGCCCGCTTCAAGTTAGGATTAGGATGACTAATCAACCAATCTCGGGGCAATCGGTCTTATTTTCTTATGTTTATTTCGATTTTACTTTTTATTCTTGTACATAGGAAATGAGTCTCCATTTTTTTACTGCAAATTTCGAAGTTGTTTTTTTTTCACTCATATAACTATCCAATTTAGTTCATTAACCAAAATGATGAATAAAAAATGAAGATATCTATTCAATTAATTTCGCTTTCTTCCTAAAACGAAAAAGAAAGGAATAGCGAGAAATTTTTGTTTCAACGAATCGCACGTAGAGATATGGCTAACACACAAATAGTTAAAGGTATTTCATAACTAATCGATTGAGCAGCAGCTCGTAGACCACCTAAAAAGGAATATTTATTATTTGATCCATATCCTGACATAAGAAGTCCAATGGGAGCAATACTTGAAATGGCAATCCATAAAAAAACACCAATATTTAGATCAGTTAAAACAAAGTGATAGCCAAAAGGAATTACTGAATAGCTTAAGAGAGTGGATATGACTGCTATAGATGGCCCAATACTGAATAAATGAGTATCCCCCCTAGATGGAAAAAGATTCTCTTTGAAAAGTAGTTTTGTGCCATCCGCTAGAGCTTGAAGAACCCCTAAAGGACCTGCATATTCGGGTCCAATACGTTGTTGTATCCCTGCAGATATTTCTCTTTCTAACCATACAATTACTAGTATGCTTATCGTGATTCCCAATAGAAGAGTCAAAATAGGAGCAAACTCCCATATAATTCCATAGACCTCGTTTAAGGATTCTAAGTTAGCAAAAGAATGAATAGCTTGTACTTCTGTTGTATCAATTATCATTTCAACGATCAACTTCTCCCATAATGATATCTATACTACCTAGTATTGTCATAATATCAGCCAATTTCATTCTTTTAACTAATTCAGGAAGAATTTGCAAATTGATAAAACCCGGCGGGCGAATTTTCCATCTCCAAGGAAACCCGCTCTGATCCCCCATCAGAAAAATTCCCAATTCTCCTTTTGGGGCCTCCACTCGGACATAAAGTTCTTGCTTCGGTAATTCAAAAGTAGGAGAAGTTTTTTTACTAATGAATCGATATTCGAAATTGTTCCATTCCGGATCCTTTTCTCGATCAAAACGTCGGGTTTCTAAATTCTCATAAGGACCCCCTGGAATTCCTTCAAGAGCCTGTTGAATAATTTTGATAGATTCGAGCATTTCACCAATTCGGACTAAATAACGAGCTAATGAATCTCCTTCTTTTTGCCACTGGACTTCCCAATCAAATTCGTCGTAAGACTCATAATGATCAACTTTACGAAGATCCCATTGTACTCCGGAAGCTCGTAGCATTGGTCCTGATAAACCCCAATTTATTGCTTCCTCCGCACCAACAATACCTACTCCTTCAACTCGTTCTAAAAAAATAGGATTTCGCGTAATAAGTTTTTGATATTCAGCAACTCCTGTTAAAAAATAATCGCAAAAATCCAAACATTTATCTATCCAACCATGAGGTAGATCAGCCCCTACCCCCCCGATACGAAAATAATTATGCATCATTCTCATACCAGTGGCAGCTTCAAATAAATCATATATTAACTCTCTCTCTCTAAAAATATAGAAGAAAGGAGTCTGTGTACCAATATCTGCCATAAAAGGCCCAAGCCATAACAAATGAGAAGCTATACGACTTAATTCCAACATAATTACTCTGATATACCCAGCTCTTTTTGGCACTTGAATATTTCCTAACAGTTCTGGACCGTTTACTGTTATTGCTTCTGTGAACATAGTAGCCAAATAATCCCACCGTGTTACATAGGGCAAATATTGTATAATTGTTCGATTTTCCGCAATTTTTTCCATTCCTCTGTGTAAATAACCTAATATTGGTTCACAATCAATAACATCCTCACCGTCTAGAGTAACGATGAGTCGAAGAACACCGTGCATTGATGGGTGGTGGGGACCCATATTCACGATCATAAGGTCTTTTCGCTTAACTGGTATATTCATAGGGGTTTCCTCGATCCATTCCACGAGTTACTGAAAACAAAAAGAAGTTCATCTCAAGATCTAATAAATCAAATAATTCAACAAAACTCTTTAAATTAATAAATTAATGAGTTTTTAACTTCCTTTTAACTTCCGAATATCCAACCGACTAATTAATTCGTTATAACGTACTCTATTTTTTTTTTCTAAATAAGACAGCAGTCGTTGGCGTTTTCCTAAAATTTTCCGCAAACCTCTCTGAGATAAATAGTCTTTTCTATGCAATTCCAAATGTGAAGTAAGTCTTCGTATCTTATTAGTGAAAGTGACTATTTGAAATTCAACAGATCCCTTGTTTTCATCTTTTTCTTTTTGTGAAATAACAGAAATGAATGCATTTTTTACCATAAAATAAGGACCCCTTTGTTTTAGTTTTAATTTTAAGATATTTTTATTGATCAGTAATAATAAAAAAATAATAAATGTATTCTATTAATAAATAATGTCAGTTCATTTCAATTTTGTATACACAAAAATCGTTACTTTGTTAGTAATTCCAAATTCTATTTGACAGAATTTGGAATTAATCAATCCAATTTTTTAAGGGTCGTCGATTTCTTTGCTTACAAAGAAGAATAAAATTCTACCTAAAAAAAAGTAAAAAAAAAAATGCCATTGATTCATTTCTAGATCTAATTGATAGATGATTGAATTCTATGTACCAGAATGGAATATGGAGTGTAAAAGAATAAGGCGGTTATCTCGTTCTTTTCATATACTAGACCAAATATGCTATGATATATATATGAAAAATTCGCCCTTATTAAAATTTCAACCGCGGGGATATATATATATCCTTAACATACTGAACCGACTGCCATTATTAGTATCGAACCAATAGCGATTCATACAAGCTAAATCCTCTAACCGAAAATTGGGCCAAAGAAAAAATTTCAATTTAATTAGGTTCTTTTTTTCTCTCCACAAATATTTGTTTTTCTCCAAAACAGGACTGCCGTTTTTTATGTTATTACCATCGAAAATTTCTGTATTTCTATGAATATCATTTTTATTTTTAAAATTGAAAGAACTTCGAATTCTTAATTCTCTACGACGTTTAGGGGATAAAAGATTTTCCGGAACAAATAAATCATAATCCGTTTTTTCTCTATTTCCAATTATATTGTGATGTCTTTCATCGGTAAAATTCTTTTTTTTTTTATCAACATAGAATTTGTCTCTAAATTTTTTATTAATTTGTTCTTTGTTCTTATGAACTAATAAGATACTCACCATTTGATACAAAAGAAATCGGCCATCCGTTTTTATCAACAGATGGGTAGGTGTCAAAACCAATATTTTCTCTTTGAACAATTCTTTAACATATTCCTCCGTCAGACCTAGGCACAAACCCAGATCTACGTCGTCCTTTCGAATATAAGATAGCAAAGTTTTTTTTGTATCTGCCGTTCTCTTTCTAAGCAGGAAACCATATCTTTTCATATCATCCCATAGTACGTCACCAGTATTGAAAGAATCGACATCGATATTTAGATCATCGAAATAGTTAGGATCGAAGGCCAAAGAAAAACCTGTCTTTTTTTTTCGTCCAAAACCTAAATATTTGTTTAGCAAGAAATCCATCCCCCCTTCCGGATGACTTTTGTTTCTATGTTTTGTCATATCTAATCCCATAGAATCTTCGTCAATCTTTTTTTCTTCATTTGTGGAAACTGCTCCAAAGTCCACTTGGTCGTCAGATTTTTTTTCGTTATGATTTCGATTTTTATGAAAATTTAAAAGAAGAAATTGAATCGGTAGTTGAAAAATCGAATTCGATATGAGACTAGTTTGTATTTCTTCATTCATTCCCATCCAATTAAAAAAAAGGCGGGTTGTTTTAGATGAATTGATTTCTTGATCTTGGTAAATTGGAAGAAAAGAAAAATTTTTATTATCCATTGTCTTTTTTTTATCTTTGCTGCAGGTATCGATCCAGGACTCAATATCGACCCTTTTTTGAAGACAAAAATGGATAAGTCGCCAATCCAAAAATTTTCGGCAAGGAATCGTTGCTTTATTAGTTGGTGATTCGGAACTAAAAAAGTCCGTCTTTTTTTCATAATTAACAGATTTATATGATAAAAGACTATATCTAGCGGGTTTATTCTTTTTATTATTATTAGTAAATAAGTTTAGCCTAAAACCGTTTGCTGGAACAAAGTGGTCTTGTAAATCCCATTGGCTTAATTTTTCTTTTTGAACCCTAAGGTCCTGATATATTCTATTTTGACTTTTACATTTTTCTGGTATTAATCTAGACCATTCAAACGGAGATAAATCGTATTTATATTGATGATCGCTTCTTAACCAGTTTTTCCATTGATTCATTAAAGAAAAAGAATTTATCAAATTTTTGTCTTTTAATTCCGAATTCAATAATCCTTCGGCTCTAAAATAATTTTTTATTTCACTCTTAAGAAAAAGGTTCTGGTATTCAAAGATCGATCTTAACTTATATAAGTTAGGAGTTTTGCTTTGTGATAGTTTGTAAAATACATAGGCTTGTGAAAACAAAGATATGTCATAAAAACAACTACTTGAATTCTTAGTAACAATAAGACTATCTTCACTATCACTATTTCTTAACTTCGAAATAAACTTGAATTTCTTTTGATTTGGTTTATCCATTTTTTTGTGATTTGATTCATTATTGGAAATGTATTTAGTATTAATCTTTTTTATTGATTCAAGAAAAAGCTGTGTATTGAGCCTTAGCCTTGGAATATTAATGATACCTAAAAATAAAAAGACATCTATGCATTGAAAAAAGACACCTATGCATTGAATTTGAATCCAATTTTCTAGAAAAAAGTCCAATTTACACGCTAATCGCTCACTTTTTCTTTTTAATATGTATAAAATTTTGTTTGATGAGATGCATTTTTTAGCATTAGAACTTCTTTTGTTAGGACTAATATTTACTTCTGAAGTTTTCTTTTTATTTTCCCTTTCTTTTGTAATTTTTTCTATTTGATTTTGAATTTCAATTCTCCTTCTTTCTATCAGTGAATCATTTGTACAAGGCATATTGATTGTCGAAATGGAATCTTTTGTTTTTTTACTTTCATTTATTTTTTTACTTTCATTTAGAAAACTGTGGATCAACGAGTATTCTTTGTCTAAATTTGCAAAAAAATTTCTTCTTTCTTCTAAAACTGTTAGAATTCGAAAAGCTTTTGTTGTCATCTTTTTCATTTTTTTTGAAAGTTTTTTAAGGATGGGTTTAAAAAAAATTTTCAAAGGTGAAAGATCGGTTACGGGCCTACCAAAAGGAATATCCGATCCCAGTCCCAAAGCTGTTAAATAATAAAACTCCTCTTCTTCTACTTTATTTTTTTTTTTACCTTTAGAAAGCAATTTTAACTTAGATCTGCGCCAAGGTTTTAAACGAAAAGGAAATAGGATCTTTATTTGCATCCCCTCTGTGAACCAATCTTTCGGTAATTCTCTTTCCGAGATCCCCACTCCAGTATAGTTGCAGTTAATATGCCTCTCTTTATCCCAATCCTTAAAATCGTCGGACCATTCAGGAGTTTGACCAAAGACTATACGAATGATATTTTTAGTTATTATTAATGAGGGTAATACAATATATTTTCTAAAACGCGATTGACTTAGTAAAACAGCACTTCTTGTTGCTTCAGGAAAATGCACGCCCTCCCAGGCGTCGGAAGAATCTAAATATGCGTCGTCTGCCTCCTCTTGTTCCGCAATTTTTCTATCAGCTTCTATCTGAGATTCTAATAGTTTCTCCTCTTCTCTTCTTCTCTCATCTTCCATCTCAGCTTTTTTAATAAGTATAGCTATTGTTTCTTTGGTTTTTGCTTTCTTTGGTTTTGTTTGTTTCTTTCTATAAATCGAATTCAAAATTTTCAATTCTGTGTTTTTACACATACAATTTAGAAACATTGTTTTCATAAACCTTGTTTGGATCCGTGCAAGAATACAAAAAGGAACAACAACAAAAGATCTTTTTCTTCTCTCCAAAAATAAAGGAGCACGCGCGATTGCGGTAGCCAGTTCCACAATAGGTAGTTTACGTCTTTGTGCTCGCATGGATCCTTTTATTAGGTCTCGACGAAAGTCCGTGTGGTCTTCTGCAGAATAAACTAGGCTATATATATTATCTACGAATATTTCTTCAGGATTGTCTAGATCCTTCACCTTCCCCTTCTTAGGATCGTAAGCCTGAAGATACATTTGATTATTACGTAAATCAACTAGAGCTGCAGTAAAAAGCGGTATAAGTTTGATGTATCGTGAACGAATTTGATGCTCGTCCACCAGGGTGTTTTCACCCCTCAGGCCGCGTAGGTATTGCACCTCGTTAATTAACCTGTTGTATGACCATCGAGGAACTTGTTTACTTATCTCTTTTAGTCCAGTAGAATTTTTTCTACTTGTTTTCTTTTTTGGATTCGCTATAACTCTATCAAATAACAATTGGAAAAAAGAAAGTTCCATAAAATTGAAACTTGATCTTGATTTTCCACCAAATTTATTAATTAAGTTTAAGAAATAGGCGATTTCTTTTGAAAATGATTCATCCTTACTATTAAATAGATCCGTTTTTCTTTCAAATTCTCCAAAATGAGTAATAAGAAGAATAAGATGAATTTTATTTATCCAAAACCTTTCTCCAAACTCTCCAAAATTTGTTCGTAAAGTTTTATTTAGCAGTGAGGATGAGAAAAAAAACCGTCTTTTTCCCCGGAAGGGTCCGCTCAATAAAGGATCATATGTTTGGGGCAAGTATTC